TAGATAGATTAGATAAATGATCTAGCAATGATGGCATTTCTATTTTGTTTACCGAATCACATGAAATTTTACCCAACTCCATATCTGGAATGTATGAAATACGTATGAACGGAGGAAGAAAGAGAATTTTCTACTTAAATTGAATTGAATTGGAATTTATTGGAATTTTCAACAGATACAAATGGAAAGAAATTGATAAAACATCCCTAGAAACAGACTTCTGCTACTTAGACTTATTAATTAAGTTATAGGATTTTGTATAGAATATAAAAACAAAAATGATTCCATTTCTACCATTATTATGATAATACATATTCCAACCTGCTTGAATACCAGAAAAATAAATGGATTGGACATTTGATCTTTTCGCTGAGATAAAGGCATAAAAATCAGAAAGAATATATAGAATTAGAATCGGTTTTTTAGCATTTAACCCCCCTTTATGTTATGGATTTCGTTGTTCAAAACAAAAAATGATTCGCAGAGAAGAGAGAGATTTTGTTTACGGATTTTTGAGTAGAATACGATTGTGAGGTGTACAAGAAAAGAAGGTTTGTATGGCTTAAACACGTGTGGAGATATCTATAATATCCGTCTTTCTTCTCTTTTATTGTTTTATTTATTGTTTTATTGTCGTTCTATGTTCTATTCGGGGCAACACAGGTTGCGCTCTACGAAAACAGAATTTAAATTTTCTATTCAATTCAAAATTCAAATTGAAGTATGATACTTTTCTGATATCTGATAATTCTATATCGGGAACATATATAAATAATATATATCCGTCTAACAATTTCTCTTAGGGGGTTTACATATACTCATAATTGTTGTTATAATTATTATTAATAATTAAAATTGAGATGTTGTTATAATTATTATTAATAATTAAAATTGAGAAGGATTTTTTGATTGAAAAAATCCATACTGAACTGATTAGTTATATATCAAGTTGTATTTTCTTATGTCATTAGGAAAACAAAATTTGGAGATTCAAATCCAAGAATCATTCATGCATTCTAAGTCAATAGTTAATGGTTCCTATTTTCATAAAGTTGAATTTTGGATTTTGCGACTGAAAATCCACATTTGATTTTTCAATAGAAAGGTAAGAGAAAGTTTTGAACATTATGAATTTTGAGATAGACTCAATCGAGAAATTGAAAGGATGAATCAAACCCAATCAAAAGGGAAGAAGGATTAGAATTTCTTTTACTTTTAGGAAAAATTAAGGAAAACAGAACTCAAGGTGCAAGTACAATAAAAAAGCAGTTCAGTAATCCGGGAAAGTTTTCATCTATTTTGTATTTGTAGCATTTTGGCGACATGGCCGAGTGGTAAGGCAGAGGACTGCAAATCCTTTTTTCCCCAGTTCAAATCCGGGTGTCGCCTGATCAACAAAAAACTAGAAATCTCTTCTTTTCTTCTGTTGATATAACCCGCCGAATGATTCCCCAGCAGAAGCAGAGAAAGCAGACTGTTGATACTTGTTTGATTCTAAACATCTGGTCTGGGGGTTTTTCAAAAAAAAAATTCAAATATCCTTGCATATTTAGGCTTAGGCTTCAAGGAAATATTCGAATGCTAGAGGGGCTATCAAGACTTCGCAATTACCTTCTACTACAAATAAAAATTTTATATTATTAATCCATTGTATAATGACTGGACCTTGGATTAGATTGGAGAGCCCGATAGGAAATCTAAATAGTTGTGGAAGGGGGCGGAAGATACTTTATTATATACGAGGAACTCACGAAAATCTCTGAGTGCTCAAGCATCCAATCAAATCAATTGAAATGAGGGTCAACAAAAAAAGAATAGGACCTATTATTCCTACATGTTCCATTAGTAACATTCCCTTGAGATGTTACTGCGGATTTTGCTTGTGTTTAATCTTTCCCGATTAGAAATCATATAGGAATTTCTTATAAAATGAGCGAATTTATTGGATTGGTTTATTAATAGTCTTCGTTCTTTTTGACTCTGCGCCATTGATTCCACTATTATTAGTGAGGAATAATGGAACAATTCCTTTATATTTATAGAGATAGGGGACATAATTCATATGGATATAGTAAGTCTTGCTTGGGCTGCTTTAATGGTAGTCTTTACTTTTTCTCTTTCACTCGTAGTGTGGGGAAGGAGTGGACTCTAGGGGTCCTACTAATTGAGTTAAGGAAGCAAACTGTATCAATATCAATTGCTTTCTAGATCGTTCTGCAACACGTTTGGAACAAAATAAAAATATCTTCATTTTGAAATTCCATTGGACTCGACTGGAGTAATGTATTATAGGAATCATCCTCTTTCAATCAAAGAGCTATTTCAACGATTCCCATGTTTGTAGTTCGAAAGGAAGAGGATCCCAGGAAATTTATTCGAACCTAATTCTTCCTAAATTTTCTATTCCAATCAACGGCCTCTTACTAGGTGATACTGAGGAGGGCCGGACCCTTTTTTTATTTGTTTCTCTCTTTACTGTTCAAAGAAGAAGTAGCTTTGTTAAGTGTATACGCACTTTGTATGAGAAAGAAAGGATATAAACATAGTGATTGTCTAACGAGATACTATGCAGAATAAGATCGTCAGGTGAGTCACATATTGTATTGCGCATTTACCGCTTTCGAATTTTTTAAATTGGATTTATACTTTATCGACTTATTTCATATCATGGTTCAGGCGTTAAAAATCAGTGAGATTTACTCTTCCTTTTCGATGCCCGTGGAACTACTGTCAATGGTTTACTCAATTACTTCTTGGGAATGTTAAAAAAGATTACTACGTGATTTTTTGAATATGCCTATATCTATCGCTTTTCCTTCATTGATTTGATTCTTTCAATAGATACCGAGATTCGGAAATCAAAAATATAGTAATTAAAACTATAAGACATAAGAGTAATTCAGATTGATCAGAACAAATAGATATAGCAAATAAATGGAATTGGATGCTATGTCAATCCCATATATGGAATTGATATTCACATATATCAAGATAATATTGTAGATTGATCTATAGATCCATATCAAATGCAGCCTCTATCTTTATTTTATTCCGGGGGGCCTACAATCTAACTAATAAATAGTATGGTAGAAAGAAATAGATGAATCTTTCTACCATACTATCTATCTATTAGAATACTGCCGATTCTAGTTCACTCATTTCATTTAAGACATGAAATTGGAATCTTTTTCATTTTATTTCGTCAATTTTGGCTAAGAACTCAGAAGTCAAGTTTCATTCAAATTAGTTAATAATTAATCGTTTTGACTGACTGTTTTTACGTAAATGATAAGTAGAAAAGCGGTAGGAACTAGAATAAATAGTGCAGTAGCAATAAATGCAAGAATATTTACTTCCATAATCTCATCGGTTTTTTACTTCGCAATAACTCGGGATTTAATCCCATAGAGATGATAAATCTTTGGCCTGTAAATTCAATGAATGAATATTACCTCTCGATGATCTTGAATCGGATCAATATCATGAATAACAATATCTGAACTATCAAATCAATTCGTCGTCGAGAATTGAATAGTATAACATAGGAAGTTCTTTTATCCATACCGCCCCAAACTTGGATTCCTGACCCAATCCAAAATTCCTTTATTTATTTATCATTTTTTATCATCTGTTCTTTTTTTCTCTCTAATCTATCTAGTTCCTTCTTGTACAATCATCTGATGAAGTCTCATCAAATAGCTCTTCCACTTCTAGTGGTCACATAGTTACAAACCCAAACAAACAATAAAAGCTAAATGTAAAAAGAAAGGAGTTTAGAACGAAACTATTTTTGACTTGGAAGACAAAGAAGTGTGATAAAGATGAGACCGTATAAAATGAATATTCATCAAATTTACTATTTTCCGATTTGTTCTTTCGTCGATGGGGCCTTAAAACAAAATGAAAAATCGGAAAAATGATTCATTCCCCTTTCTAAGAGGAGTAGGATTTTTGGTTGGTCTGTCCTTCCCCCTCCTTTCTTCGTAGATTATTAGCCCCGGGACACCTATACCAAAAGCTCAGTGTGCGATTTGCATGAAATCTATTTTTCAACTTCAAACTAGTAAGTGAGGTTCCATAAATCCGTAGCCAGAAAAATAAATTGTTTTTTTTTTATTTTTTCTGGAAAGTATTTTCTTATATTCAATTTTGTATTGGACAAGAAAGAAATTCCCTTTGTGTATGCGCGCCTCAAAAAGGTATAGTACTAGATTCCATTACATGCATCGGGGGCAATCGAAAAGGCCAGCATTTCTTGGAATACTGACTATAACGCTACCAATAATTGTACTAATCCAACCGCATATGTCTTTCTCCTACCAAAAGGAAAGAAAAAAGAAATAAGGATTTCCCCTTTGCTTTGACAATGAAATTCTGCCCCGGTCCCCTTCATAAAAAGGGAGAGATTTATTGATATATTTATTGGATCCGTCGGGACTGACGGGGCTCGAACCCGCAGCTTCCGCCTTGACAGGGCGGTGCTCTGACCAATTGAACTACAATCCCAGGGAAATACGGGATCTAGCAGAAAATTTGATTCTTTTTTATCTCCGGATCGGGTATTTCTGAAGTACAAAGGGGGTTATATCATCTCATGGCGGATTGGCGAATTATTGGGCCGAGCTGGATTTGAACCAGCGTAGACATATTGCCAACGAATTTACAGTCCGTCCCCATTAACCGCTCGGGCATCGACCCAGGAAGAATCAATTTTAGACTTATTGGTAATCCATGATCAACTTCCTTTCGTAGTACCCTACCCCCAGGGGAATTCGAATCCCCGCTGCCTCCTTGAAAGAGAGATGTCCTAAACCACTAGACGATGGGGGCCTGCTTGACCAACGGCCATCATACTATGATCATAGTATGTATAAGTTTTTGAAATTGTCAATATAATCGAATGATTCTATCCGAGGGATCTTTCCCCCTTTCAGAATTGCATAGAATTATTTTTTATTCGTCATTGATGAATTATTCATTAGAATCGCCATTAGAAATCT